AAATTGAACAAGTATGGTCGTCCCCTATTGGGATGTACTATTAAACCAAAATTGGGATTATCCGCAAAAAACTACGGTAGAGCGGTTTATGAATGTCTACGGGGTGGACTTGATTTTACTAAGGATGATGAAAACGTAAATTCACAACCATTTATGCGTTGGAGAGATCGTTTCGTGTTTTGTGCCGAAGCAATCTTTAAAGCACAAGCCGAAACGGGTGAAATTAAAGGACATTACTTGAATGCAACTGCGGGTACATGTGAAGAAATGATGAAAAGAGCGGTATTTGCCAGAGAATTGGGAGTTCCTATCGTAATGCATGACTACTTAACTGGGGGGTTCACCGCAAATACTAGCCTGGCTCATTATTGCCGCGACAATGGTCTACTTCTTCACATCCATCGCGCAATGCATGCAGTTATTGATAGACAGAAAAATCATGGTATGCATTTTCGTGTACTAGCTAAAGCATTACGTATGTCTGGCGGAGATCATATTCACGCTGGTACAGTAGTGGGTAAACTGGAAGGGGAACGTGAGATGACTTTGGGTTTTGTTGATTTGTTACGTGATGATTTTATTGAAAAAGATCGAAGTCGTGGTATTTTTTTCACTCAAGACTGGGTCTCTATGCCAGGTGTTCTGCCCGTGGCTTCAGGGGGTATTCATGTTTGGCATATGCCTGCCCTAACCGAAATCTTTGGAGATGATTCCGTACTACAGTTCGGTGGAGGAACTTTAGGGCACCCTTGGGGAAATGCACCCGGTGCAGTAGCTAATCGGGTGGCTTTAGAAGCATGTGTACAAGCTCGTAATGAGGGACGTGATCTTGCTCGTGAAGGTAATGATATTATTCGTGAAGCTGCCAAATGGAGTCCTGAGCTAGCCGCTGCTTGTGAAGTATGGAAAGAGATCACATTCGAGTTCGAGCCAGTGGATAAGCTAGATAAAGATGCAAAATAAGCGCGTATAATTTAGCAATTCCTGTTTGTTCTCCTAATTGATTGCAATGAAACTTGGCCCAATCTTTCTTTTCCTCAAAAAAAGAAAGATTGGGCCGAATAAAAAGAAAGACATCTTATACTAATCCTATAATACTAATCCTATAATACTATGAACTATGAGGGTCTTTGTGTATTTGCATATATCTTTTATATGTACAGACCTTACGATAGATATACAATACGATATACAAGTATATACAAAATATAAACATAAGAAGATAAGATCGAAGGAAGACTAAACAACTTATCTATTCTATTCTTTATTGTTGGATCCATAGGCTGAATTATGGATCCTTGGGATTGGATTGGTGGATCATTTTATATTCCTTAGTTTCAGGCCATAGATCAAGCCAAGGGAAGGATTCCTTCTACCCCTATCCTGTATATTGTCTTTTTCGTTCCCTGTTGTAATAGAAACTCATTTTCTTATTTGACTATATGACACGAGATTCTACGAGACGAGAATCTTATGGGAAGAAACAACTATGTATCTTTTTAATGAGAATTGAAAGTTTTACATGAGAGAAACCTGTCTTTAATATATCTTTTTTTGAGGAAAAGATTCTATCATAATATTGAAATGATTCACCAGATTCCTCAAAAGGAGATCTTTTCAAGACTCGCTCGTTTTTCATTAACAATCTTCATGATTGGATCATAATCATATGCTTCATTTGAATTCTGATGAGAAAGAAAAAGAAAGAAAAAAGAAATAGTAAAATGATTTTTTCTTCATCGAATGACTATTCATCTATTAGTATTAGGTTTTCATAAAATAGGGGGCGGAAAGAATCTATGGAAAAATGTTGGTTCAATTCGATGTTGTCTAACAAGAAGTTAGAACATAGGTGTGGACTAAGTAAATCAATGGATAGTCTTGATGCTCTTGGACATACCAGTGGAAGTGAAGAAACTATTCTAAATGATGCGGAGAAAAAGATTACTAGTTGGCACAGTTCTAGTTTCAGTAATATTAATTATCTAAATTATTTATTTGATAGCAGGAATTTTTGGAGTTTGATCTCTGATCATACTTTTTTAGTTAGAAATAGTAATGGTGACACTTATTCTGTATATTTTGATATTGAAAATCAGATTTTTGATATTGACAATGCTAGTTCTTCTTTGAGTGAACTAGAGATTCTTTTTCCTAGTTATTTGAATAGTGGATCTAATAGTAGTAATTACTACTATTATTATTCCATGTATGATACTCAATCTAATTGGAATAATCACATTAATAGTTGCATTGATAGTTATCTTCGTTTTGAAATCAGTCTTAAGAGTGACATTTACAGTGGTATCAACAGTTACATTTCTAGTTTCATTTGTACGGAAAGTATAAGTAGTATTGAAAGTGGAAATTCTAGTATCAAAACTAGTAGCAGTTATTTCAATATAAGAGAAAGATCTAATGATTTCGATAGAAATACAAAATACAAGCAGTTATGGGTTCAATGTGAGAATTGTTATGGATTAAATTATAAAAAATTTTTTAGTTCAAAAATGAATATTTGTGAACACTGCGGATATCATTTGAAAATGAGTAGTTCAGATAGAATTGAACTCTTTATTGATCCTGGCACTTGGGAGCCTATGGATGAAGATATGGTCTCTATGGACCCCATTGAATTTCATTCAGAGGAGGAACCTTATATAGATCGCATCTCTTTTTATCAAAGAAAAACGGGTTTAACTGAAGCTGTTCAAACGGGCGTAGGTCAATTAAATAGTATTCCCATAGCAATTGGAGTTATGGATTTTCAGTTTATGGGAGGTAGTATGGGATCTGTAGTAGGTGAGAAAATCACCCGTTTGATCGAGTATGCTACTAATCGATCTCTACCTGTCATTATTGTGTGTGCTTCTGGAGGAGCACGCATGCAAGAAGGGAGTTTGAGCTTGATGCAAATGGCTAAAATATCTTCTGCTTCATATTATTATCAATCAAAGAAAAAGTTATTCTATGTATCAATCCTTACATCTCCTACAACTGGCGGAGTTACAGCAAGTTTTGGTATGTTGGGAGATATCATTATTGCTGAACCTAATGCCTACATTGCTTTTGCGGGTAAAAGAGTAATTGAACAAACATTGAAAAAGACAGTACCCGACGGTTCACAAGCAGCTGAGTATTTATTCCATAAGGGCTTATTCGACCCAATTGTACCACGTAATCCTTTAAAAGGTGTTCTGAATGAGTTATTTCAGCTACATGGTTTCCTTCCCTTGAATCAAGATTAAAAAAAGATTTTAAAAAAGATTGAAATTCTTCATTTTCAAATGGAAGTATAGCACTAGCTTCAGTTATTTTTCTTTGTAGCGAATAAGCATTTAGTTCATTATAATGAAAAAAACAAAACTAAGAAGATGGTGTTTTCTTTGGGTACATCAGTTCTAAGTGTAGTAAGAGTCAAAAGTTTTGGATAATGACTTTTTGCCCCGGATCCTTTTTTTATTCTACCTCTCTTCCTGATTAGGAATAAGCATCCCTCTATCGACAAGATAAAAAAGAATTTCTTTCTCCTTCCGATAAATCCGGGAAAGAAAAATAAAATAGGAAATGAAAGAAAAAGAAAGAAGAAATCTCAAATAAAGAAAATAGAAATATTCAAATAAAAAATAAGAAGAATATAGAAGTTCTTTCTATTTAGCGAGAACCTCCGTTTTTCACTAGGAATCCCTTTTTGTTGAATAAGATTGGTTAAAGTCGGGAACTCATAAGAAACTCTTTTCTATCTTTCCTTTCAAAACACCTTTTTTGTTTTGAAAGGAAAGATAGAAAGACGATGAAGATAAGGATGGGAGAAGAAGAATCCAATTTCTGAAAGCGGATTCTCATACATATTCGTGTAGAAAGAGGAATAGGTACACTTCATTTAGTTCTACATTCGTTATTTATTATGAAATACTTCATATTAAGATTATCTTAATATTCTTTCTAATAGATAGACTTATCATAAGATATCTTTATAATTATAATTTAGAATTATAATAGGTACAAATATGAAATCGAGGTACCCATTCTATGATAGATTTGAACTTTCCCTCTATTTTTGTTCCTTTAGTGGGCCTAGTCTTTCCGGCAATCGCAATGGCTTCTTTATCTCTTTATGTCCAAAGAAATAAGATTGTTTAAATACGATGGGACCAAATCTCATCAATTTCTTTCAACACTGGATCATCATACAGATACTCTTTTAATGTAATATGGTAAGATATATGATATGTGGCCTTTCCAAAAACAAAAACAAATAGTTGTTTTGTTATGTATGCCGATGCATAATATACGCATTAATGCGTGTATATGCGATTATAGCTTAATCAATTAAATGATTAAATTCAAAATGATCATCAGCAAATCTTTTTTGAAAAATATTTGAAATAGAAACTCAATGTATCTAACCAATTATTCCTAAAGGTTCCCGTCAGAATGCTGCTAGTTGATGAAAGTTACTTCGGGATCAAGCAATAAAAATCGAGTCAAATCCATTTGAGTTATTCTCTCAATTCCAATCGAATGCAACTGGATCTAGTATAGTATGAACTGGCGATCAGAACATATATGGATAGAACTTATAACGGGGTCTCGAAAAACAAGTAATTTTTGCTGGGCCTGTATCCTTTTTTTAGGTTCACTAGGATTCTTAGTGGTTGGAACTTCCAGTTATCTTGGTAAAAATCTGATATCCGTATTTCCGTCTCAGCAAATTATTTTTTTCCCACAAGGGATCGTGATGTCTTTCTATGGGATCGCAGGTCTATTCATTAGTTCTTATTTGTGGTGCACAATTTCATGGAATGTAGGTAGTGGTTATGACCGATTTGATAGAAAAGAAGGGATAATGTCCCTTTTTCGTTGGGGATTTCCTGGAAGAAATCGTCGTATCTTCCTTCGTTTCTTTCTGAAAGATATCCAATCAATCAGAATGGAGGTGAGAGAGGGTCTTTTTCCTCGCCGTGTCCTTTATATGGAAATCAGGGGCCAAGGAGCCATTCCCTTGACCCGTACTGATGAGAATTTGACTCCACGAGAAATTGAACAAAAAGCTGCCGAATTGGCCTATTTCTTGCGCGTACCCATTGAAGTATTTTGAAATAAACTGAAGAAGAAATCTCAGCATGAGAGAAGGAACTTAATACATCTCAAAAGCAGGAGGACGTATATGGACTAAGAAAATATAATAGAACTAATGAAATAAAATAGATTAAGGAGAATAGAAACTATTTGTACACAAAAACTCTTTTGTATACACATGGCGTCCAGCTTCATTCTTTATACTATTAAAAAGAAAAAAGTCTAATAAGTATAGATTCATCAAATATCCTAACATTTCTTTTATTTTCGTAAAACATAATTCCTCTTTTTAGGCCTTTGAATTCCTATCCCCGCGCTGCGGTTAGACAGTGAAATCTTTCGAAATAGAAAGAAAAGAATTAAAGGATCCGGTAGATTTCGTCTTTAAATCCAAATTATATTCGTTAGTTCAAATGGGTTTTCGAGTCTTCATCGAAAGGAAGAAATGAAGAGGAAATCGGTTACAATTTGCCTAATTGAGATCTCTGGAATATGGAAAGAATATTTACTTCTTTTTTTTTCATTCGAAAAGGGCCCTTCTTCTATGTTCTATTCTATATCCAAAGACTCAATTCTTACACAAAAACAAAAATAGGAAAATAACCATAGGTTCGATACCTTGTTCTTGTTAGAGTTATAGGCTCTTGTTATATAATTCGTGCTTCATAGAAATCTCAGATAGAATCGACGAATGAAACAGGTTCATTAACAATTCACATCACGGATACAGAATGAAAAAAAAGAAAGCATTGGCTTCCCTCCCATATCTTGTGTCTATACTCTTTTTGCCCTGGTGGGTTTCTCTCTCATTTAATAAATGTCTAGAAACTTGGGTTCTTAATTGGTGGAATACCAGGCAATCCGAAATCCTTTTGAATGATATTCAAGAGAAAAATGTTCTAGAAAGATTTATGGAATTAGAAGAACTATTCCTGTTGGACGAGATGATAAAGGATTACTCGGAGACACATATGCAAAGGCTTCGTATAGGAATGCACAAGGAAACAATACAATTGGTCCAAAGACACAATGAATCTCATTTCCATATCATTTTGCATTTCTCTACAAATCTAATCTGTTTCGCTATTCTAAGTGGTTATTTTTTTCTGGGTAATGAAGAACTTTTCATTCTAAATTCTTGGATTCAGGAATTTCTCTATAACTTAAGTGATACAATCAAAGCTTTTTCGATTCTTTTAGTTACTGATTTATGGATCGGATTTCACTCGACCCATGGTTGGGAACTAATGATTGGTTCGATCTACAACGATTTTGGATTGGCTCAGAATGATCAGATTATATCTGGTCTTGTTTCCACTTTTCCAGTGATTCTAGATACAATTGTGAAATATTGGATCTTCCATTTTTTAAATCGTGTATCTCCTTCGCTTGTAGTAATTTATCATTCAATGAATGAATAATTCATTAGATCTTTTGATATCAATCAAATCAGAATCTTTCTTCATGTATAAATAAATCATTTTTCATCTTACTTATTCTTTATACTTCTACCTTTTCAATTCAAGGTATTCATACTATATTCCACCAGTACAATTCTTTCAGTACAATCAATACAATGGCAAACTTGTGGATAGGGAATTCTACTAGTTACCTATCAAATTTATTGTAGAAATTCCGGGGATCAATGATTGGACCATGCAAAATAGAAAGACTTTTTCTTGGGTAAAAGAACAGATGACTCGATCCATTTATGTATCGATCATGATATATGCAATAACTCGAGCATCTATTTCAAATGCATATCCCATTTTTGCGCAGCAGGGTTATGAAAATCCACGAGAAGCAACTGGGCGAATTGTATGTGCCAATTGCCATTTAGCTAATAAGCCCGTGGATATTGAAGTTCCGCAAGCTGTGCTTCCTGATACTGTATTTGAAGCAGTTGTTCGAATTCCTTATGATATGCAACTTAAACAAGTTCTTGCTAATGGTAAAAAGGGAGCTTTGAATGTAGGAGCTGTTCTTATTTTACCTGAGGGATTCGAATTAGCCCCCCCCGATCGTATTTCTCCCGAAATGAAAGAAAAGATGGGCAATCTTTCTTTTCAGTGTTATCGTCCTAATAAAAGAAATATTCTTGTGATAGGTCCTGTTCCCGGTCAGAAATATAGTGAAATCGTATTTCCTATTCTTTCCCCCGACCCTGCTACGAAAAAAGACGTTCACTTCTTAAAATATCCCATATATGTAGGTGGGAACAGGGGAAGGGGTCAGATTTATCCTGATGGTAGCAAGAGTAACAATACAGTTTATAATGCTACATCTGCTGGTATAGTAAGCAGAATAGCACGTAAAGAAAAGGGGGGATATGAAATAACCATAGTTGATGCTTCAGAAGGACGTCAAGTGGTTGATATTATACCTCCAGGACCAGAACTTCTTGTTTCAGAAGGTGAA